TATACAAATAACTGCCCCCCTTTTTTGTATTTCCTTAATCCTTAATTATCCTTAATTGAATTTCGTTTGATTAGAAAAAAATTCCTTAAAACCCCCCACCCTTTTTAAAATATCCTGAACAGTTCCTGTAGGTTGAGCCCCTTTTTCAAGGAAATAGAGAATGGCGGGAACATTTAAATAAGTTTGATTCTTTATCGGATCATAAAAACCTAGTTTCTGAAGATCTTTTCCTTCTCTTCGAGATCGAACATCAATTGCAACGATTCGATAGACAACTCATTGAGATAGATGTAGATGAACAATACACCCCCCCTAGAAACGTATAGGAAGTTTTCTCCTCGTACGGCTCGAGAAAAAAAAAGAATTGGATTTGAAGTTTTATCTATGGTATGGAATTCGAATAAATTCCATAAATGACAAAAGGTTCTATAAAATCATCAAATCAATTAGACTGGAGTTTAAGTCTGTTTTTTCTTCTTCTTTTATTAAAAAAAAGCCATTCTTACTCATAACTCAAGTTAGATAACTCTCCAATAATTCAAAAGAGAATCTTTCGTTTATTGAGTGGTCTTTACCCCCTTTTTTGTTTGTCTCGGTTAAAATCTATTTGTATTCTTAAGTCTGGCCCAGTTAGTGAGACGATTAAAACGGTGTTTCCTTGTTCTGGGATCCTTTTTCTTTGTTTTAAATCATTGGGTTTAGGCATTACTTCGGTCCTTCTTAATCCTTTCAAAATGGCAGCAACATACCCCTTTTTTTTATTTCCTTCTATGAAAGAATCCTACGGACAATAGATTCCCGCGTGATACACTTTGGATCGAAAGGGTTTGATTAATTCCAAGAAATTTTCCTTTTGAATTGGAAACTTGCTCGAATGGGATCCCTTCCATTTCTATATCGAAGATATATTCACGAAGTTGCTCCAATTTATTGATTTGCATTAACCCTAGATTCTTGTCCTGAGAAATGAATTAATACTTTCTACTCGAGCTCCATCGTGGACTATTTAGGTTACCAACGGATGTCGAAGCCAAGAGCACCCTCATTCCTATAGAAATTGAAAATGGTGGATATAAGAAAGAATCCACAATGGATCGTGTCCTTCAAGTCGCACGTTGCTTTCTACCACATCGTTTCAAACGAAGTTTTACCATAACATCCCTCTAATTTGGAACCAGTATGGAATTGATTCAATTATGGAATCATGAATAGTCATTGGTTTGTAGACATCATAATCTATATCCCTTTGTTCTATAATGTTCTTTAGAATATAGAAGAGAGATTTTATATATAGCTATAGATTGGTAAATAAAGAATATAGCTACAAATCGTTAAAGAGGTTTCTGAATAAGTTTTAGCAAGTCCTAAATGAAAAAAAAAATTTCTATTTAATAATAGACTAAAAATTAGTAATAGATTAAAAGTTAGGGTTAAATCTTTGTTAAATTTTTTAAATTTTAAATTCAAAATCGAGGGGGTCAAAAACCTTTTTTACAAAAATAGAATAAATAGAATAGAAGGATACATATACATTAAACATTTCTTCGTTTTTTTTTTTTATTTTGTTTAAGCTGTGTAGTTCAGCAAGATTTCGCTAATCGAATCTTTCCATACATAATATCCATACATAATAGAATAGAAAGTGAATAAAAGAGAATAAAAGATATAAAACATAAAACACCCCCTTTTAAGTGTTACATAAATTTACAATTTTTTATTAGGGCCAAACACGAAATACTTATTCAAAGAAAATACATCGGATTCGGATAGATATATAATTACATATATAATTTTATAATTTGATTTTTGTTAATGCAATTCAGGCAAACACAGAAATTTTAATATCTTCGGTTAATGTATTCGCCCCCGGGGTACTACAGGACTAATGTGACATAAGAGAAAAAAATGGGAATTATGCTCGGGGATGCGGACTGGCTAGGTACAAATCCCAACAAGTCCAAATTAAGTTGCTCCTTTTTTTTTTTTTTTTAGTCTAACCCCTTAGGAGAATTAATCCTATCGGCTTTGAATGAATTTAATTAGTACCAAAATAGTTAGAATTAATAAATCTATATAAAAATTCCTAAAAATATAGTTTCTAGGATACGAAATAATAGATAGGATCGTTGAAAATCAAAATATTGATAAAATAGAAAATCAATATGGGACGGAATGTTTTTCTAAATAACTAACTTCCCGAAACAAGATGGGATGGAGCATAGGATGAAAAGACCCCCTTTTTTTAAATTCCAACTCTGGGAACCGATGTTCCCAATTTACCTGGAACAGAAATAGAGTCAATTACATTTGCGTGTCATTTGTACGCGATTCAATTCAGTTTGTGTAAAAAAGATATGATTCATGCATAAAAGATAAAAAAAAAAGAAAGAAATTCCAGCTAACATTAGACGTTACCCCATTCAACAAAATCTTTATTCTATTCTAAGATAATGAATATGCTCTGGGACGAAAGGATTCGAACCTTCGAATGGCGGGACCAAAACCCGTTGCCTTACCACTCGGCCACGCCCCATTTAGGTTTCTATTCGAAACTACTTTCGATACTACTAAACGATACTAAGAAAGTAACCATACTACTAAAGATAAATTAGAATTAGTAAAAAAAAAAATAGTACTATTTAATAGTAAATTATATTACAGTATTCGTTATTTGTCAACTCCAATCTAATTTATTCTATAGATATTTAGATTATTACTAGGATTTTTTTTATTAATATAATTAATATAGAATTCTATTTATTTATTAATATATTTATTAATATATATTAATTATATGGATTAATATAGAATTATTTATTGATCATTAGATATAATTCAATTAAGATATTGTATGAAAGTATGATTTCCTCTATTCTCTTTTGAGAATTGGAGGATTTTTGATTGGGTGAGTTCAAAAGAAAAGAAGGATTTTTTGTCTACCTAAATTTTCCCCTTTTTCCTTATATCATATCAATAATTCAATCAAAATGCAATTATCTCCAAGAACAAAATGTCTGTTATGCTTAATATCTTTAGTTTGATCTGTATCTGTCTTAATTCTGCCTTTTATTCAAGTAGTTTTTTCTTCGGAAAATTGCCCGAGGCCTACGCTTTTTTGAACCCAATCGTAGATGTTATGCCAGTCATACCCGTGTTCTTTTTTCTCTTAGCTTTTGTTTGGCAAGCTGCTGTAAGTTTTCGATAAGATCCTTAATCTAAAATATCTAAAATCTAAATTATTTAAATTGAAAAATTTCTTAAAAAATTTCCTAGATTTCCTCGAAAGTTCGTGATTTTTTCTAGAAAGAAACTCGGCTCTTGATATCCAAATAGGATATGTGGTAGAAAAATGGAGGATCTATTCTCTTTTTTTTTTTAATTATCTTGGAGATTGTGTAATGCTTACTCTCAAACTCTTCGTTTACACAGTAGTGATATTTTTTGTTTCTCTCTTCATCTTTGGATTCCTATCTAATGATCCTGGACGTAATCCTGGGCGCGAAGAATAAGGGTTTTTCTTTTCTATTTTCTTCGGATTTTTTGTTTATATAAAAATGCCAAATTTGAAAAAAAAAATAAATAAATAAATAAAGTCATCAAGGGAAGCGGAAAGAGAGGGATTCGAACCCTCGGTACGAATAACTCGTACAACGGATTAGCAATCCGCCGCTTTAGTCCACTCAGCCATCTCTCCTAATTGAAAATTGGGTTAGATTACACATAAAAAAAAGAAGGAGTATTTCTTTCTCTATTATATAGATATTTACCATTTTTATCAGTAATTTTTTTTCGATAAATAAAGAATAAATAAAGAGAAGGGCTCGAAAGTGCCAACAATATAAAGAAAACCAAAAGCGACCCCTTCGTATTTTGTTCGAAAGACCCTTCTTATTGTTTTATTGTTATTGACACGGCCTGGTCTGGTCAGTACCCAGCCGGGCCTCTTTTTGTTTTGTTCCAACTAATTCTAGAAAAATAATGAGAATTTTTCATTTATCTGATTTGAAAACAAAAATGCTTAGTATTTTTAGTATTATATTATATATATATTATTATTATATAAATATATAATTATATAAATATAAAATATATAAAAAAGGGAATAGGCAATATTCAAGCACGAACAAAAAAAGAAGAAGGACTATTTCCATCCGCGAAAACGAAAAAAAAAAGAGGGTAAATACGCTAAATTTTTGGATTCTTTGATGATCCCATCTTATTATACCCATTCTCCGGTTCGACAAAAGGTCCAGTTGTATACAATAATCGAATTGTAGCGGGTATAGTTTAGTGGTAAAAGTGTGATTCGTTTTTTTAACCCTTTGATAGTTAAAGGGTCTTTGTTTTCGGTTTGATTCGTATTCCGACCAAAAACTTTATTTGAAAAAAGAAAAGGATTTAATCCTTTACCTCTCAATCACGGATTCGAGAAAAAATATACATTCTCGTGATTTGTATCCAAGGATCACTTAGAAAGTGACAAATTGGATTATGAAATTACGAAACATAATTTTGGAATTGGATTAATACTTCCAATTGAATCAGTATGAGTAAAGGATCCATGGATAAAGATAGCAAGTAGGTTTCTAATCGTAACTAAATCTTCAATTTTTGCTTTACAAATACAAAATTGAATAAAAATAGCTATTAAATGATGCCTCTGGTTTACTAGAGGCATCGACCCGTTTTTTTAGCTCGGTGGAAACAAAATCCCTTTCCTCAGGACCGTCTCAAATAAAAATAGAGAACGAAGTAACTAGAAAGATTGTTAGAATTACTCTCTTCTAGAGGGATCATCTAGAAAGAAATAAGTAGTCAGACAAAAGTTGACATAGATGTTATGGGTATAATTTTTTTTGTAAGTTTGTTCACATCCATATCCATAAAGGAGCCGAATGAAACCAAAGTTTCATGTTCGGTTTTGAATTAGAGACGTTCAAAATGCTGAATCGACGTCGACTATAACCCCTAGCCTTCCAAGCTAACGATGCGGGTTCGAT